GGTTTTATTATCGTGTCGTAAGAAAAAAAACGAATCGCAAAAAAAGATTTTTTTTTAGTGAACGTGTTCATTCATTTTGACTACTTTAAGATATTTTCTCATAGTAATTTTGAACCCATCTTCCCGGAGTTCATTCTCCGGGGAACTTCATTTAAATTATTCCGGCGTATTCTTTCCAATCTACTTTTTTTCTGATTTCGTTGGAAATCATATAAAGACAATTTCTATTTGATATAGCGATTTGGGCCAGTATTTTACGATTAAGAAGCAACTGCTTCTTGTATAGATCATGTATTAATTTACTATAACTATAGAATACCCCCCCTTCTCGAATTACTGCGTTTATACGAGTGATCCACAAACGACGAAAATGGATCTTTTGCTTATCCCTATCCCGATGAGCCGAAACCAAAGCTCTTATTTTCTGTTGAGTAATAGTTCGAGTAAGTCTTGAATGAGATCCCCGAAAACTTGATGCAAATAAACGAATTTTTGTTCTACGCCTCCGGGCTATATATCCGCGTTTAATTCTGGTCATTGAATAAATTAAATCCAATTTTGACAAATAACTAATTGATTTCCTTTCTTTCAGTTATTCTTTTACCCGCCCTAGTCTATTAATAACCAAACGGATTTTTCCAATGTATAAAATACAAATTCCAATGGCTTTGGCTACTATAACCTCCCCGACCACGATTTTTTCTTTTTTAGGTATTTAAAAAAAAATGAAATCGATAAAGACATAGTGGGTTTCATCGTTTCTATGGTTACTTCTTAAACGGCGAGGTCTTCTCTATACACCGGAGCCTTTACTTCACTTCATTTAATATTTCATCAATGTTATTGGCAACTTGTATAGTTCACATCACACTCTTTGGCTCTACTTATGAATTATCCAGTAAGAGGTCTTTCACAATAAGATCCGCCTATACAGTAACGGTATTTAATTATGAAATTTAGCTGGGCAGCTGACCCTCGTAGTCCGTTCTTGACCGAGCGATAACTTCATTTTTATGTTTTTTTTTGAATTTCAATAAGATTTCCTCCGCTTAATGGATAACGATTTGCTACCAATGGAGAATTTTTTCTCATCTTAAATTCAGGTGATTGGATTTGCACCGGCGGAAACCATAAATTTTATACACAATAGAGGGATCAATTTGCTTATTTTTAGATAGTTAAGTAGTATAGTAAATAGAGTTCCTTCTTCCATTATATCCTATTCACTGGACTAATCATTCATACTGGAAGCGGTTTCTTGCTTTTTTTTTGTATCAGCTCATGATCTAAACGAGTCGCACATACACCCTAGTACATGTTCCTCGACGCTGAGGGCATCCCCCAAGAGCGGGGGATTTTGTGACATTTCGAATGGGCTGTCTTGTATTTCTAATAAGTTGTTTAATAGTTGGCATGTTGAATCATATACATAATGGGCTGGTTTAGATTGATCCTAACCGGATGATTCTGAATTTTTTTTTTAGTTTCTTTAAATAGTTAAACTCGCAGCTAAAATATTAAATCGCGGATTCCTTTTTTTTTTCATTCAACTGCTACAAGATCAACAATTCCATAAGCTTGGGCTTCTGTTGCTGACATAAAAACGTCTCTTTCCATGTCTTCAGATACAACCCATAATGGTTTGCCCGTCCTTTGTACATAAACCCTTGTGATGGTTTCGCGGAGTTTGAGCAGTTCTTCCGCTTCCAGGACAAATTCTCCCGTCTGCGCCTCATAAAAAGAACTAGCAGGTTGATGGATCATTACCCTGATGATAGAAGGTTTCTCTATCTAATGTGATGAAAGGAACAGAAAAGGCAGATAAAGAATAATAATAATAAAAAAAAAGATAGAATTGAACAACCGTACGGGCATCATCTTTTGTGCATTGCATACGGCTATACAATCGAATTGACCCTTACTTTCCAGATAAAAATCGAATCTATCATCCCCAGACGAGTAAATGATCAAATTGCCACCCTTCCTTTTAGAGGAGTTAAAAGATACTATGATGGCTCCGTTGCTTTCTATTTTGAAATGGATTCTTTTTTTTTTTTTTCTTTGATTCAGCAATCCCAAAGTTTCTTTTTGATCCAAGCAAAAAGGGAAAATTTGGTTTTTTCACTCTTTTTTTTTTATAACTTAAATATTGTTAAGTGTGAAAACAACCAAGTTTGTAACGCTGAATTGGACTTCCGATAAATAAGATAAAATCGGAAATATCTTTTATCTCATACTACTCTCTCGATACATAATCGAATCTTTTGAAAAAAAGACAATACAAAAATTTTTCATATCGAATTCGAAGTGCCATGCTATTATTACTTAATATTCATATGGCGAAGGCATAGTTTTCTTTTTTCTATCAAATAAAAAAAACCCATTGGCGCCAAGCGTGAGGGAATGCTAGACGTTTAGTAATTTCTCCTCCAACCAGGATAAAAGATCCCATCGACGCGGCTAATCCCATGCATATTGTATGGACCTCTGGTCGCACAAATTGCATAGTATCATAAATAGCTACTCCGGGTATTACCCATCCGCCAGGAGAGTTTAGAAACAAATACAGATCTTTGGTATCATCCTCGATACTGAGATATACCATAAGACCAATAAGTTGATTCGAGATCTCGCTATTCACTTCTTGGCCTAAAAAAAGTAATCTTTCTCGATAAAGTCGGTTGAGTAGGGTAAATTTGTATCCCTTAGGAACCGTACATGCACCTTTTGGTGCATACGGTTCAAAAAAAAATAGCGAAAAAAAGAATCAATGTATAGATTCCAGTCCTCTTTCTTTTTTCCTATTCTTTTTCATAGCAGGGTTTTCTGACTCTTAACGAAAGGGCTTTTTCTTCGATTTTTCAATAAAGATGAATTTTGATTTCTTCTTTAGAATAATTTTCTAATAATAATAGAAAAACTTATTGAATTCACTTTTCATTGATGTATTGTTTCGTCGAGATTCAATCCAAATCACGACGGTATTTTCTTGTTCCTAAATGGGTCTCTTTCATCTTTTTAGGTTTATGCTCTACTCCGGGTAAAGATCCGCCCCATTTTGATTTGCACATATAGGACAAATCTTCTCACCACCATTTCTTTTTGTTATGAATTTACAATACAAATAACAAACAGGAATCATTTAGGATACACGTAGTAATCCTAGATATATTACCAATTGGGTTTTTTCTAAACGGAGCCTGGATACTTCATTTTTTTTAGTCCAACCAAAGCCAACCATAAATTATTCTAATTGATAATAGTATTATGAATTCCCCCAAACAATGCATCTAATTGCACTTCACGCTCCAATTTATGGATGATTCCATTTCTCCTTCTTGGGCGAAACGGGGGATATCTCGATCGGGGGAGAGAACGGGGAAATTCCATATAACCCAATATATCTGACAAGTCGCACTATACGTCAACCCAAGATGCATCTTCCTCTCCAGGGCTTCGGAAAGGTACTTTTGGAACACCAATAGGCATAAATTGAAAGCAAAAAGAACTAACTACTCTATTTGACTTTGATGTGGAAACGTAACAATGCGGTTTTATTGCCTTTCTAATTTTAGAATATTTTCTTTATCATATTTATTTTATCCATAGATTAGAAAAATTCAGAAAGAAAGACAAAAAAATAAAGGAAATTTTTTACGAATAGGACCTTCTAATGATAAATTAGGATGAACACATTTACTCATAGAAAGTGGTATCAATCCACCATTGCGTATTGGTACGTATCGAGTATAGAATAAATCTGCTTCTCTTTGTTCTTACGAACAGAATTGTTTCATTATTTCGAACAGAATAGAATAAAAAACCCTTGTTAGGAAATAATCCACTAAACGGGGGAAGTCCGTAGGATAGTCATATTATATTCCAATGCAATAAAGTTACGTAGTGTTTATTTTTCTTTGATAAAGGGGTATTTTACATGGGTTTGCCTTGGTATCGTGTTCATACCGTTGTATTGAATGATCCCGGCCGCTTGATTGCCGTTCATATAATGCATACAGCTCTGGTTGCTGGTTGGGCGGGCTCAATGGCTCTCTATGAATTAGCAGTTTTTGATCCTTCTGACCCCGTTCTTGATCCAATGTGGAGACAGGGTATGTTCGTTATACCCTTCATGACTCGTTTAGGAATAACCAATTCGTGGGGGGGTTGGAGTATCACAGGAGGGGATGTAACGAATCCAGGGATTTGGAGTTACGAAGGTGTAGCTGGGGCACATATTGTGTTTTCTGGCTTATGCTTTTTGGCAGCTATCTGGCATTGGGTCTATTGGGATCTAGAAATATTTTCTGATGAACGTACAGGAAAACCTTCTTTAGATTTGCCTAAGATCTTTGGAATTCATTTATTTCTCTCCGGGGTGGCTTGCTTTGGTTTTGGTGCATTTCATGTAACAGGCCTGTACGGTCCTGGAATATGGGTGTCTGATCCTTATGGACTAACGGGAAAAGTGCAACCTGTAAATCCGTCGTGGGGCGTGGAAGGTTTTGATCCTTTTGTTCCGGGAGGAATAGCTTCTCATCATATTGCAGCAGGTACATTGGGCATATTAGCGGGTCTATTCCATCTTAGCGTTCGACCGCCACAACGTCTATACAAAGGATTACGTATGGGAAATATTGAAACCGTACTCTCCAGTAGTATCGCGGCTGTCTTTTTTGCAGCTTTTGTAGTTGCTGGAACTATGTGGTATGGTTCAGCAACTACCCCCATCGAATTATTTGGTCCCACTCGTTATCAATGGGATCAGGGTTACTTCCAGCAAGAGATATATCGAAGAGTTAGCGCCGGGCTAGCAGAAAATCAAAGTTTATCAGAAGCCTGGTCTAAAATTCCTGAAAAATTAGCTTTTTATGATTATATCGGCAATAATCCGGCAAAAGGAGGATTATTCAGGGCAGGCTCAATGGATAACGGAGATGGAATAGCGGTTGGTTGGTTAGGCCACCCTATTTTTAGAGATAAAGAAGGACGTGAGCTTTTTGTACGGCGTATGCCCACTTTTTTTGAAACATTTCCGGTCGTTTTGGTAGACGGCGATGGAATTGTTAGAGCGGATGTTCCTTTTAGAAGGGCAGAATCCAAGTATAGTGTTGAACAAGTAGGTGTAACCGTTGAGTTCTATGGTGGCGAACTCAATGGAGTCAGTTATAGTGATCCTGCTACTGTGAAAAAATATGCTAGACGTGCCCAGTTGGGTGAAATTTTTGAATTAGATCGTGCGACTTTGAAATCCGATGGTGTTTTTCGTAGCAGTCCAAGGGGTTGGTTTACTTTTGGGCATGCTTCGTTTGCTTTACTCTTCTTTTTCGGACACATTTGGCATGGGGCTAGGACCTTGTTCAGAGATGTTTTTGCTGGTATTGACCCAGATTTGGATGCTCAAGTAGAGTTTGGAGCATTCCAAAAACTGGGGGATCCGACTACAAAAAGACCAGCAGTCTGATACAAGACCCCTTTTGTATCTTTCATCTCTATTTTATTTTTGGAGGGAATTTTATTTTACATCGAGTACCGGAGTTAATTCGAATCACCGCCTTTTTTGATTCTTGATTTTTTGAGATGAGTCTCAAAAAGAAAAAACAAACAGGTATGAAAGCTATAATTGTAAACCACGATCGAATTTATGGAAGCATTGGTTTATACATTCCTTTTAGTCTCGACTCTAGGGATAATTTTTTTCGCTATTTTTTTCCGAGAACCGCCTAAAGTTCCAACTAAAAAGATAAAATAATTTTTCATTAGCTCAATTGAAGTTGAAGTAATGGGCCTCCCAAGATTGGGAGGCCCATTACTTCAACTAGTCCCCGTGTTCCTCGAATGGATCTCTTAGTTGTTGAGAAGGTTGCCCAAAAGCGGTATATAAGGCGTACCCGGTAAAACTTACAAGTAAACCAGATATAAAGATGGCGACTAGGGTTGCTGTTTCCATTATGATTATATAATTTCAAGACCCCAACGGATCTATCATAAGATCGTTTATTTACAACCGAATGGTATACAAAGTCAACAGATCTCAATGAATAAAATAATTTATGGCTACACAAACTGTTGAGAACAGTTCTAGATTGGGTCCAAAACCAACTAACGCAGGGAGTTTATTAAAACCATTGAATTCGGAATATGGTAAAGTAGCTCCCGGTTGGGGAACGACTCCTTTGATGGGTGTCGCAATGGCCCTATTTGCGGTATTTCTATCTATTATTTTGGAAATTTACAATTCTTCCGTTTTATTGGATGGAATTTCAATGAATTAAATCTATAAGAATCACGAAGTCCTGGAAAAAATCAATCAGTTAGAATTCGAATTTCTTGCCTATTCTATTTTGTCTATTTTGGTAGTTCGATCGTGGAATTTATTTCTTTCTGTCTTTCCGGAATATGAGTGTGCGACTTGTTATAATTGATTTTATTGATAGTACAGAGAATAGGTCTGTCGCCTTGCTAGAGATGGCTCTACTTCGTCAGATATTTCTTCGAGTATCTGGAACACGAACTATATGAACTAGATTACGAAATATTTGAACTATGATTCATACTTAATATTCGACCTCGTGCCCGGAATAAAATTTCAAACTGTTTGAAACAAAAAAAAAAAAAGAAAAATCTTTCTTTTTAGACATTTTATCTAATTTATGGAATATGTGATGAACCAACGGTTCTTACTCAGGGAATCCTTGGGTTAACTGATGATTTTTTCTTGAATCATCGTGGTTCTAGTATGAATCTGAGGGTTTAATCAATTCTATAGGGTCTTAACAAGAGAATTCCTATCAAGTCAATAATTAAGAAAGGAAAAAAGCCACATGAGAGACAATAAAAAGAAAAAAAAAATAGGTAAAAAGAGTATTCAATAGGCCCGTAAGGATCAACATAAAGACGATTGAGCCAACTTGAGATTTTGGTATTATCACCACAAAGAGTAGCTTGCGGATTTTTTCTTCTTTCGTAGATTTAGAGAAGATTGAATCGGAGATTAAGAAGTTTCAAACTTTCTAGTTCATTTACATATCCGATACATATCCGACTATTCTTTTTTTTTTTTTTATTGGGGTGTTTTTGCTTGAGCTGTACGAGATGAAAGTCTCATATACGGTTCTGGGAGGGGGATTTTCGCCTATCTCAATAAAGTCTATGATTGGTTCGAAGAACGTCTTGAGATTCAAGCCATTGCGGATGATATAACTAGTAAATATGTTCCTCCCCATGTCAATATATTTTATTGTTTAGGGGGAATTACGCTTACGTGTTTTTTAGTACAAGTAGCTACAGGGTTTGCTATGACTTTTTACTACCGTCCGACTGTTACTGAAGCTTTTTCCTCTGTTCAATACATAATGACGGAAGCTAACTTTGGTTGGTTAATTCGATCAGTTCATCGATGGTCGGCAAGTATGATGGTCCTAATGATGATTCTCCATGTTTTTCGTGTGTATCTCACTGGTGGATTTAAAAAACCTCGCGAATTGACTTGGGTTACGG